ATCATCAAAGAATCATCCAAATTAGAGTGTTGCAATTTTTCGTGGGGGGGATTTCCAATTTAATGAGATTTTGAAAGGAGGGTTCATTTAATTGAAAATTCAAATTAAATAACTAAAGTTTTATCTTTTGCTGAAGAAGTTTTGATAGCTACGGATCACAAAAAACACTAAAATCATAACAGAAAAAAGCATTGTGGAAAAATCGATAGTTTCTTTTTGAGTTCCGAAAATGAAACTAAAATTCAAATAGAAAAAGAAAAAGAATGTAAATAGTCTTTCTTCTTTTTGTTGTTGCTTGAATATAAAATATTCAATTGAATATAATAAATAACAAGCATTTTTGTTTTCAAATAAAATAAATCATTATTTATCTATAATTCGTTGGAACAAAAAAAGGGGCCCGGCTAGGTACTGACCAGGCCAGGCCATCAGAATAAGAAGGGCCTTTCGAACAAAATCAACACAAAGATGTCTTCTTTTTTTCTTTATTTTTATTTCTTCTTTTTTTCTTTATTTTTATTTTATTTTTATTTATAGGCTCGTTCGAGCCCTTCCTTTATCTAAAAGAAATTCCTGATTTGTATATCTCTATAGAATAGAGAAAGAAAGACTCCTTACATTATGTGTAATGTAGTAATTCTCTTTTTCAATTGGGAGAGATGGCTGAGTGGACTAAAGCGTCGGATTGCTAATCCGTTGTACGAGTTATTCGTACCGAGGGTTCGAATCCCTCTCTTTCCGGTTCCGTTGATGACTTGATTTATTTATTTTGCAAATTTTTGAAATCTTAGTTAAACGTGTGGAATAGATAAAATCCTAAGAAAATTTGCAAATTAACCAAGGAAAAACCCCTTGCATTTTATTCTTCACGTCCAGGATTACGTCCTGGATCATTAGATAGGAATCCAAAGATGAAGAGAGAAACAAAAAATATCACTACGGTATAAACGAAGAGTTTCAGAGTAAGCATTACACAATCTCCAAGATGATTTTTATTTTTTTTGAAAAAAAAAAAAGAGAATAGATCTTCCATTTTTATACCACATATCCTATTTTGACACCAAGAAATGAGGTTTTTCTAGAAATAGAAATGAATTGTCAGAAATTCATTTGGAATAAGAGTTTTTCATTAACAAAAATTTCTTTCATATCCAAATTCGATATTGTGGGAGACCCTAATATTATTTATATTATTAATATAAATAGGGTTAGGGTCTTTCACTGGAAAAGGGTCAAAAAAAGGAGGAAATGGGGTAAGCCGGATTTATGGCGACTATCCAAGAATTTCAATGCGTGAATCGAGGGTTCAGACTCTAAAACTTATCTGATTTTATCAATTGTTAGAGAATTTTTTCTCGAAGAAATCATGAATTTTCTAGGATATTATTAAGGATCTCATCGAAAACTTACAGCAGCTTGCCAAACAAAGGCTAAGAGAAAAAAAAACAGAGGTATGACTGGCATAACATCTACGATTGGATTCAAAAAAGCATAGGCTTCGGGCAATTTGCCGAAGAAAAAACTACTCGAATAAAGGGCAGAATTAAGACAAATACAGATCAAACTAAAGATATTAAGCATAACAGACATTTTGTTCTTGGAGATAATTGCATTTTGATTGAGTTATTGATATAAGGAAAAAGGAAGAAAGGAAGTAAGGTATACAAAAAATCCTTCGTTTTCTTTGAACCCACCCAATCAAAAACCCCCCAATTCTCAAAGGAGAATAGAAGAAATCATACTTTCATACAATATCTTAATTGAATTATATGTAATGATCAATAAATCAATAAATTAAGTTGAATTCTATATCTATATGGATTAAAATCCTAGTAATAATCTATTCTATAGATATTTGGACTGGAGTTGACAAACAACCAATAACAATATTATTGTTTCTTAGTGTAGATTAGAAATTGATAATGGGGCGTGGCCAAGTGGTAAGGCAACGGGTTTTGGTCCCGCTATTCGGAGGTTCGAATCCTTCCGTCCCAGAGCCATATCCATTTTTTAGAATTTTAGAAAAAAGATTGTTTTCTTGAACAATTTTTTTTTAGTCTAATTTTAGATGGAATGTGATTCTTTTATATCTTATACGAATCGTATCTTTTTTCACAAACTGAACTGAATCGAGTTCAAATGACACGCATCTGGACCTAAATCTATTTTTTATCAGGTAAGATGAGAACATGGATCAAAACAAAAGAGTTTGAATTCAAAAAAGTTGGGTGGGCTTTTCATCATATGTTCATTCCCTTTGATATTTAGGGAAGTTAGTTACTTGGAAAAACTTCCCATCCCATATCTATTTGAATTTTCAATGATGGATGTATTTTGAATCGAGATGCAAAAGAATCTATATTCCCTATCTCTTATTATTTATCCCGTAAATGAGGGAGTCTAATTTAGTAATTTTCTTTTTCTCGAGATCTCTGAATTCGAAACAAGAGCGAGTTCTTGGTACTAATTAAATTCAATCAATAGGACTAAGTCTCTTAGTGGGTTAGACTAAAGCTTGACTAAGTTTGGACTTATTGTTTGTCTTTGTAACTAGACAAGTAATTTCCCATACCGGATCAGGATTCCTTTTTTTATGCTCTATCATTCCCATAGAAAGAATAGGGGAGCGGATAGGAGATAATCAGTATTAATTGAATATCTGTTCAAATCTCATTAACAAATGATCCAAAAACATATTTCTATATGTTATGGAATCGATGTATTTTCTTTGAATCTCGTTTTTTTTATTTTATTTAGTTTAGGTATTTTTTTTTGTTTGGCTATAATGAAGAATTGTAAATCTATGTAACGATTGGATTGAGGTAGGGGTGATTTATCCTATCCCTTTTATTCACTTTATGACAAGATTCGATTATTGAAATATTACTCAACCCCATGTAAAACAAAATACATATAAAATATGGAAATGTTTAGCTTAAAATGTTTAGTTTATATGTATGTATCGTTCTATTTCAATGACAATAGTCTTTCGGTTTTTGTGAAAAAGGTTTGGGATCCCTTAAATTTTGGAAACTCCAATTAGTTAAATTTAGTATTATAGAATATCTATAACAGTGACAATTGTTCAATCTAGTTGATAGATACGAAAACCCCTCTCTATTTTTTCGATTTTTATTTTTGCAATCAGATGAAAAGAATAAAGATTCAAATCTTACCTTACATCAGTTTTTTATCCATCTCATGAAAAAATGGGATTTCTTTCTTCTTTTCTGTGATCTATTTATCTATTTGAAATCAGTGATGGGTCGATTAAAAAAAAAGACTTATCTTTTAATGATGTCTAAATAGGAACCTTTTTCCATTCGAAATAGTTTTCAAAAATATTTCGAATGATTCCTTGTAAGTAGAATCTTTGGTACTCAAAAAGAACTTATTTATTTATTCGTTTATCTATTTCTTTATATATATGTTAAAGATGGTGTCTTGCTAAGACTTCTTCAGAAAAATCTTTACACATATCATATATAGAAGAAAAAGTCTAGATTACGCGATGGCTATGTACAACTGAACCAATGACTATTCATGATTCCATGATTGAATCAATTTCATACCGGTTCCAAATTAGAGGAATGTTATGGTAAAACTTCGTTTGAAACGATATGGTAGAAAGCAACGTGCGACTTGAAGGACAGATCCGTTGTGGATTTTTACATCCGCTATTTTATATTTAATATTTCTATAGGAATGAAGGTGCTCTTGGCTCGACATCGTTTGTTCTGTTCCACTTGAACCCTTCGTTTTTTGTTGGGTTGTAAATAGTCCACGATGGAGCTCGAGTAGAAAGGATTCATTCATTTCTCGGGGGCAAGGATCTAGGGTTAATGCCAATCAATAAATTGGAACAACTTCGTAAATATATCTTCGATATAGAAATGGAAAGGATCCAATTTGAGCAAGTTTCCAATTCAAAAGCAAAAACTGTTGGAATTGATCAAAGGTTTTCGATCCAAAGTGTATCACGCGGGAATCAAATGTCCGTAGGATTCTTTGATAGAAAGAGAAATCACAAAAAAGGGTATGTTGCTGCCATTTTGAAAGGATTAAGAAGCACCGAAGTAATGTCTAAACCCAATGATTTAAAACAAAGATAAAGGATCCCAGAACAAGGAAACACCATTTTAATTGTCTCGATAGTCTCAATAACTGGATCAGATTGAAGAATCAAAATAGAATTTGAAACGAGACAAACAAAAGGGGGTAAAGACCACTCAATAAATGAAATTGATTAAAGATTTTTTCCTTTAAGCTATTTGAGAGTTATCCAACTTGAGTTATGAGTACGAATGGTTTCTTTTTCATTTTCAGGAAGGAAGACAAAAAAAAAGACTTCAATCATAGTCTAATTGATTTTATAGGCTCATTTGTCATTTATTAGAATTCCATACATAGACAAAACTGCGAATCAAATCATTTTTTCTCGAGCCGTACGAGGAGAAAACTTCCTATACGTTTCTAGGGGGGGTATTGTTCATCTACATCTATCCCAATGAGCCGTCTATCGAATCGTTGCAATTGATGTTCGATCCCGAAGAGAAGGAAAAGATCTTCGAAAAGTGGGTTTTTATGATCCACTGAAGAATCAAACTTATTTAAATGTTCCTGCTATTCTATATTTCCTTGAAAAGGGTGCTCAACCTACAGGAACTGTTCAGGATATTTTAAAGAAGGCAGAAGTTTTTAAGGAACTTCGACCTAATCAAACGAAATTCAATTAAAGAAATACCAAGGGGGGGGTAGTGATTTGTATATAACTTTGTATAAATTTTCTCTACTATTTTTTTATTTCCCCCCTTAATCCTGCTTTATTCGTATCTATTTCTCATTGCTTCTGTCGAATTCCACGGTCGATAACAACAAAACCTTAGTTTATTGATCATATAAATCTCAAATTCGGACATTTCATTTCTTTCAATTATGTGGTTTTCGTTGGAATTTGACTAACCAACAAGGAATCCAGTTTGCTTATTCCACTTAGATTG